TAATTCGGAATAGCGGCCAAGATCTTGGGAAAATCCAAGTTAATGATCAATAGGTTTGGATAAATAATTTAGGAAAGATATTCTCATACTGACACAATATAAGGACAAGTATATGCGAAATCTATCCCTTTTTAGTTAAAAGTTTTCTTCGAATCCAACCTTTCCCTTTAAGGAATTTAATTGGTTAGCATAATATAATATCTAATAAATAGAAAATCGAATAGTGGATAATCTGTTATGAGAGAAAGAAAACATTCTTTGAAGAATCAAGATTCGTAATCAATCCTTGCCTTGTTTGTTGGATTAGGTCTAACTTTCTTGACTAAACTGCAAGCGTGGAAATCAGGAAAGACAGAAGATAGAACTTAAAAGGATAATTGAAGTGACTCGTCTTCGAATCAACTTTGGTTGGGGTTCGAAAAAGGAATAAAAATAAAGTAAATTCAAGGAAGAGCTTTCCTTTTTTTAAGGGGCCCCTTGCTCGGGGGGTCGTGGAATGCTTTTCTTCTCCTCTTATTCCATATGGAATACAATCAGTTAAAATAAGAAGGAATAGGGGAATATTCGACTGTTTCAATTCTTTATTTATCTTATATTCCAAAATTCTCCCGAAAATCCAATTTAATTTTTCAATGGGGTTAGATGATCTAGTTCTTAATATTATTACTTTAAAGAACTGACAGATTCCACAACAAATCTCTTGATTCGGAATTAGAGACTCATGTCCCATCTGATGAATCGATTTTCTTTTACACTTCTGTATCTCACTCTATCTTGTTTTTTAGTATTATCTAAAATAACCGATGAATTATGAATTTTCCATAACTTAGGTAAGTGCTTTACCAACATATGTAGTGTAGTAAAAAAATAAATGGAATTTAACCCTTTCATGCTTACTATAACTAGTTATTTCGGTTTTCTACTGGCTGCTTTAACTATAACCCCAGCTCTATTTATTGGCTTGAACAAGATACGTCTTATTTGAAATGAATTGAATGAATAAGTCAGAAAATAAAAATATTTCTTTTGGATTCCTGGTATTCTACGACTCTTTTCCACACTAATTATCAATTCTTTTCTTGGTCATTGAGATTCGTGGATAATTTAGACTACTATTTAGGGATAGATCGTACCTCTTTTTTTTTATCCCCTCGAACAAATCGAAATGATTGAAGTTTTTCTATTTGGAATCGTCTTAGGCCTAATTCCTATTACTTTAGCGGGATTATTCGTGACTGCGTATTTGCAATACAGACGTGGGGATCAGTTGGATCTTTGATTGAGTAATATTTCTTTTTTGATTGACCTCCTCCAGACCAGAGAGGAGGTCAAATTGGAGTTGCAATTCAACTTTGTTTTGTTAAGTTATTTTACTCTGCTTCGACATAAGATAGATGGAATCACGCTCTGTAGGATTTGAACCTACGACATCGGGTTTTGGAGACCCGCGTTCTACCGAACTGAACTAAGAGCGCTTTCATTCAAAAAGAAAACCCTTTTCTACTCCTAACGTGTCTCACGTACGTATAGTATCCACAAATTCAAGTTATACCCACTTTAATTGATCTCCTCGCTACTGCCCATAAAGAAGAAAGAAGTAATAGGTAGGGATGACAGGATTTGAACCTGTGACATTTTGTACCCAAAACAAACGCGCTACCAAGCTGCGCTACATCCCTTTTCCAAATTGTTGTATAATGGCATTGTACACAATTCCTGTCTTGTTTTCCACATCGTAATTTTCTTCTCTTTCTCTATCTATATAGAACCTTCTTGTCATTTCTTCTTTTTGGTCTCATATAATCAAGGAATGGTATACATCTAAAATCCTATCTAATTTCACCTATAAAAGAAAGATTACTATTCCTTGGTAATGTATAGGAAGAAGGGGTCATCTTTTTCTTTTTTAGGGGTAGGAAAATCTCGTCTATACCGTTCATTCGTTCATTCTATATATAGAATATTGATTTTGTTTTTTTAGTTAGGAATTTCGCCTAAACAAAAGAAATACAAATGATCTTGGGCAAGAGTATCTGATCATATATGTATTCCAATAAGGAAGGAGGATTTTCAATGCGGGATATAAAAACATATCTCTCTGTAGCGCCCGTGCTAAGTACTCTATGGTTTGGGGCTTTAGCAGGTTTATTGATAGAAATTAATCGTTTATTCCCAGATGCTTTGTCATTCCCTTTTTTTTAATTCTAGTTATTGCTATGCGAGGAATTCTTCGTGACATGACGCAAATTTTCCCTTTTTCAATCCTTTTTTTTTTAGTATAGGAAGGAAAAAGAAAGAAAAGATGGATTGGGTTGAACCTCAGAGTCATGAAAAATTCGGCAAATCCCATTTTGGAAAACATAAATTCAATCAAAAGCGGTATCCAAGCTAAGTCAGGCCTCAGAAATCAGAGCATAGAAAGAGGCTGGGCTGGCTACTTAAATGAAAGGATTTCGAAGCAAAATCCTTGCTAATTCGACAAGGATTGTATTCTTTAATTATTTCTCTATTTTTTATTACTTAATTTAAGAATTTTAAAAATTTTTTATTCGAATGGATTTTATTCTTCTTCTTGGGATTCAAAATAGAAGAATAACAGAATAAGTAGAAGAATTAAGTTAAGTCAATCCAAAAAAGAAAGGAGGTTCATGGCCAAGGGGAAAGGTGTTAGAATCAGAGTTATTTTGGAATGTATCAGTTGTGTTCGAAAAGGTGCCAATGAGGAATCGACGGGGATTTCTAGATATAGTACTCAAAAGAATCGCCACAATACACCCGGACAATTAGAATTAAAAAAATTTTGTCGTTATTGTCGCAAGCATACGACTCATGACGAAATAAAAAAATAGGAGCATCGTGTGTTCGATCTTTCCAAAGAACAGATTTAATATATAGAACATAGATAGAATACAAAATACAAATCAATTCATTTGATTTCAGGTAGATATTATTTCATATGTATAGAGGGTATTCATATACTATATATGAATCAAATAATAATATGAATATGAATCAAATAATAATATGAATCAAATAATATATGGACCAAAGAAAGACTACTTCTTCTGGATCCTAAATTAATAAAATAAAGAAATCCATTTTTTTTTTTCAAATTTTAAAATAAAGAATAAATCATGTATACATCTAAACAACCTTTTCATAAATCTAAGCAAACTTTTCATAAATCCAAGCAAACTTTTCATAAATCCAAGCAAACTTTTCGTAAATCCAAGCAAACTTTTCGTAAATCCAAACAACCTTTTCGTAGGCGTCCTCGGATTGGCCCGGGGGATCGAATTGATTATAGAAACATGAGTTTAATTAATCGATTTATTAGTGAACAAGGAAAAATATTATCGAGACGAATAAATAGATTAACCTTGAAACAACAACGATTAATTACTCTTGCTATAAAACAGGCTCGTATTTTATCTTTCTTACCATTTCGTAACTATGAGAATGAGAAGCAATTTCAAGCCCAGTCAATTTCAATAATTACTGGTCCTAGACCCAGAAAGAATAGACATATTCCTCAATTAACGCAAAAGTTCAATTCCAATCGAAACTTAAGAAACTCCAACCAGAATTTAAGAAACAACAATCGGAACTTAAGTTCCGATTGTTGATGTTTTATTCGAAAGGGCCAGACCTATATAAAGAAAGTAATCCAGTTTTGATTCTTGTGTTTGTTATAAGAAAGAAAAATGGGGAAGAATAAATAGTTTTTTTATTTATTGCAACATGCTCGTTGATTCCTACCACTTAATCTTAATTTATTGTATCTTCCCGGAGTTCCCTCTCCGGGAATTCGGTTTTAATTATTCCTGTATATTACTTTTTTATCCATTTAATTGAGGATCTTTATTTTATTGGAAATCGTGTAAAGATTATTTGGATTTGATACAGCTACTTGTGCAAGCATTTTACGATTAAGAATCAATTCCTTCTTGTACAGATTGTGTATTAATTTACTATAACTATCGAATACTTTATATATCCGCGTTGCTGCGTTTATCCGAGTGATCCACAAACGACGAAAATCCCTCTTTTGCCTGCCTCTATCTCGATGAGAGGAAACAAAAGCTCTTCTTACTTGTTGAGTAATCATTCGATTAAGTCTTAAATGAGCCCCTCTAAAGTTTGAGGCAAATGAACGCATTTTTGTTCGTCGTCTCCGAGCTATATATCCTCGCGGAACTCTGGTCATTGAATCAAATTAACCTTAATGAATAACTAATGATTTCTCTTCTTTTAGCCATCCTTTTTCCCATTAATAACAAAACGAATTATTCCGATATATAAAATATTAATTCCAATGGCTTTTGCTACTGTAACCTTCCCAACCACGATTTTTTATTCTATTCTCTTCAGTTATTTCGCATAGAAATAACAAATTCTAACGATACTCAAAAAAATAGTGGGTTCCATCGTTTCTATGGTTCCCTTTTAAACGGTGAGGCCCTCTCTATACACCGGAGCCCTTTCTTTCATTTCATCAAAAGGTATTGTGAACTTGTATAGTTCACATTCTTTGGCTCTACCTATCCATTATAGAGTAAATAGCTCTTTTCACAATAAGAGTTATCCATACAGTGACGGCATTTAATTATGAAAGTTGGCTAAGTAGCTGACCCTGTTAGTCCGTTCTTTTAAGATAAAGGAGCATAAGCCTTTTTCTTTTTATTACTATTTCCTCCGCTTAATGGATAACCATTTTCTACCAATGGGGGAATTGCTTCTTAATTTCCAATTTAGATGATTGGATTTGCACCAAAGGAAACCAGAAATTCCATATACCATAGAAATCTAGGATAGAGAAGCTCTATCCTATTCATTGGTACCGATCATGGATACTTCAAAAATTGTCTTATTTGTTTGAACTCATGATCTGAACGAGTCGCACATACACCCTAGCACATGTTCCTCGACGCTGAGGACATCCCTTAAGCGCGGGCGATTTTCTAGCATTTCGTATTGGCTGTCTTGCGTTTCTAATAAGTTGTTTAACCGTTGGCATGTCGTATGTATATAGAAAAAAAAAAGGATTGGTTTAGATCGATCTTAACCTGATGATTGATCATCATGAAGTATTTCTATTTTCTATTAAATCGCAGAAAACCTGAATTTAGGTTTGAAATAAATTTACAAGAAATCCGGCCACTACCAATCCTTAAACATTTCTGGAAACCACACTGGATCAGTATCGCAGTGCTCGTCAATCATTTCATCCCCTACAATATCGACAAGTCCATAAGCTTTGGCTTCGTCTGCTGACATAAAAACATCCCTTTCCATGTCTTCGGATACAACCCAAAAAGGCTTGCCTGTTCTTAGGGCATAAACCCTTGTGATCATTTCGCGAACTTTGTGTAACTCTTCCACTTCTAGTAAAAATTCTGGTGTCCTTGCCCGATAATAAGCACTAGCAGGTTGGTGAAGCATAATCCTCGCGTGAGGGAATGCTATACGCTTGGTGGGTTCGCCTCCAAGCAGAATGAAGGATGCCATGGACGCAGCCATTCCGAGGCATATTGTATATATATCTGGTGTCACCGTTTGCATCGTATCAAAAATCGCCATTCCTGAGATTAGCCACCCGCCTGGGGAGTTTATAAACAAAAAAATATCGCTAATTCCATCTTCTATACTGAGATATACCATGAGACCTGTAATATGATTCGTGACCTCGCAACGAATCTCTTGACCTAAAAAAAGTGTCCTTTCTCGATACATAACATTGTATAAGTCAACCCAAGTCGCTTCTTCATCTCCGGGAATCCGGTAAGGTACTTTTGGAACACCAATGGGCATATTAGATTAATATTATTAAATTTAAGTAAGAAAACTACACTTTAATATGGAAACGTAAGAATGGAAGAGAAAGAAAGAATCCGCAGTTTATTGTCTTCATTTTTTTTTTCTTATTCTATATGAATACTATAGATTCTATTAATACGTAGATTGAAATAATACATATAAGGAAGGTAAGACAGATTGAATAAAGAAAAAGGAATCGGTGATTGGAATGATAAACAAAGAGGGATAGGGATCTATTCTTCGTTTTTTCCAAATAGGCCAAGCTACCCATTGCATATTGGCACTTATCGAGTATAGAATAGATCTGCTTCTCTTTCTTCTTACGAACAGAATTGGCTTCTTATTTTTAATGGAATGAAATAAATATTCACGCTTTCTGACACAGAATCCCCTAGAGGGGTTAGGTACATAGGATATAGATAGTCTTTTCCAATGCGATAAAATAAAGCGACATCGTGTCTATTTTTCTTTGCTAAAGGGGTATTTCCATGGGTTTGCCTTGGTATCGTGTTCATACTGTTGTATTGAATGATCCGGGTCGATTGCTTTCGGTGCATATAATGCACACAGCTTTAGTTTCTGGTTGGGCCGGCTCGATGGCTTTATATGAATTAGCGGTTTTTGATCCCTCTGATCCTGTTCTGGATCCAATGTGGAGACAAGGTATGTTCGTAATTCCCTTCATGACTCGTTTAGGAATAACCAATTCGTGGGGTGGTTGGAGTATTTCAGGAGGAACTGTAACGAATCCGGGTATTTGGAGTTATGAAGGTGTGGCAGGTGCGCATATTGTGTTTTCTGGCTTGTGTTTCTTGGCAGCTATCTGGCATTGGGTATATTGGGACCTAGAAATATTCTGTGATGAGCGGACAGGAAAACCCTCTTTGGATTTGCCCAAGATCTTTGGAATTCATTTATTTCTTGCAGGGGTGGCTTGCTTTGGCTTTGGCGCATTTCATGTAACGGGTTTGTATGGTCCTGGGATATGGGTGTCCGATCCTTATGGACTAACTGGAAAAGTACAAGCTGTAAATCCAGCGTGGGGTGTAGAAGGTTTTGATCCTTTTGTTCCGGGGGGAATAGCTTCTCATCATATTGCTGCGGGTACATTGGGCATATTAGCGGGCCTATTCCATCTTAGTGTCCGTCCGCCTCAACGTCTATACAAAGGATTACGTATGGGCAATATTGAAACTGTACTTTCCAGTAGTATCGCTGCTGTTTTTTTTGCAGCTTTCGTAGTTGCCGGAACTATGTGGTATGGGTCAGCAACTACCCCAATCGAATTATTTGGGCCTACTCGTTATCAGTGGGATCAGGGATACTTTCAGCAAGAAATATATCGAAGAGTTAGCGATGGGTTAGCCGAAAATCTTAGTTTATCAGAAGCTTGGTCTAAAATTCCCGAAAAATTAGCCTTTTATGATTATATTGGTAATAATCCGGCAAAGGGGGGATTATTCAGAGCAGGCTCAATGGACAACGGGGATGGAATAGCTGTTGGATGGTTAGGACATCCCGTCTTTAGAGATAAAGAAGGACGCGAGCTTTTTGTACGCCGTATGCCTACTTTTTTTGAAACATTTCCGGTTGTTTTGGTAGATGAAGAGGGAATTGTGAGAGCGGACGTTCCTTTTAGAAGAGCAGAATCCAAATATAGTGTTGAACAAGTAGGTGTAACGGTGGAGTTCTATGGTGGCGAACTTAATGGAGTAAGTTATTCTGATCCTGCTACTGTAAAAAAATATGCGAGGCGTTCCCAATTAGGGGAAATTTTTGAATTAGATCGGGCTACTTTGAAATCGGATGGTGTTTTTCGCAGCAGTCCAAGGGGTTGGTTCACTTTTGGTCATGCTACCTTTGCTTTGCTCTTCTTTTTCGGACACATTTGGCATGGCGCTAGAACCTTGTTCCGAGATGTTTTTGCTGGTATTGATCCAGACTTGGATGCTCAAGTGGAATTTGGAACATTCCAAAAAGTTGGAGATCCAACTACAAGGAGACAAGCAGTCTGATACCACATTGCTATGGTATCTTTCATCTCTCTTTTTTGATTTGACATGGGAAACATCTCCCATCCTTTCTTTGACTCTTTTTCTTTCTTTATCTTTATATGGGAAAAGATCCCAAATGACAAATGAATAGGTGTGGAAGTTATAATTGTAAATAAACCACGATCGAATCTATGGAAGCATTGGTTTATACGTTCCTTTTAGTTTCGACTTTAGGGATAATTTTTTTCGCTATCTTCTTCCGAGAACCACCTAAGGTTCCGACTAAAAAAATGAAATAATTTCATTGAAGTAAGAAGTCTCCCAGATGGGGAGACTTCTTACTTCAATTAGTCCCCGTGTTCTTCGAATGGATCTCTTAATTGTTGAGAGGGTTGCCCAAACGCGGTATATAAGGCATACCCAGTAAAGCTTACAAGTAAACCAGATATGGAGATGGCGACTAAAGTTGCTGTTTCCATTTTTATAGAATTTCAAGATTACAATGGATCTACGAAAAGATCTTGTATTTACAACTACAACGGAATAGTATACAAAGTCAACACCAATGATTAAATAGAATTTATGGCTACACAAACCGTTGAAGATAGTTCTAGACCTGGGCCAAGACGAACTCGCGTAGGTAGTTTATTGAAACCCTTGAATTCGGAATATGGGAAAGTAGCTCCGGGTTGGGGGACTACTCCTTTTATGGGGGTCGCAATGGCTTTATTCGCGATATTCCTATCTATCATTTTAGAAATTTATAATTCTTCTGTTTTACTGGACGGAATTTTAATGAATTAGGTTTCTACTAACTAAAACTACGAAGTCATTGTTTTTCCATCCAAAAAAGCCTTTCTACTTTAAGCTATACATTTCTAGACATTCTGGTAGTTCGACCGTGGAATTTTTTTGTTTTGGTATCTCTGGAATATGAGTGTGTGACTTGTTAGAATGGATCCTATTGATAATACATAGAAAGGGCCTGTTATCTCTATCAAGATGATTCTAATTCGTCGGATATTTTTTATTCTAGTATCTGGAACACGAAATAGATAGAGTGGATCAAGAAAAAAAATGGAACTATGATTCATACTCACTATTCAGACCTCGCAACCAGACTGAAAAAAATTCAAGTAGTTTTTAATAAAAAAAGAAATTTTCTTCCTTCCAATTTTGTTTGCCCAAAAGACAACTTTTTTTTCTCTCGATTTTGTCGAGTTATTACACGGATTCAATAAATGATCATCAAGCGGTTCTTATTCGAAGAACCCTTGCCTTTTGGTTAGCTTGAGACTCAATCATCGTGGCTCTAGTATGAATCTAAGGTTTTAATTGAACTGATTCATAGGATCGCAACAAGATAATTTCTATCAGAAAACTACTAGAATTTTTGCTTTATTTATTTACTAGTAAAACAAGAGTAAATCTGCATTACGCAAAAAAAAAAAAAAAGAAATCCAAAATAGGGAAGAGAAAAGTCAAGAAGCCTCTAATGACCAACATAAGGGAAAGAAAGAAAGACAGATGAGCCAACTTGAGATTTTTTGGCATTATCATCACAAAGAATAAGTTCTGGATTTTTCTTATTTCATATCTTCAAGGCAAATCGACCCAATCCAGTGGCTGATGAAGTTTTGAACCTTTTTTTTTTCTAATATCCGTTGAAAATTTGTGTGTTTCTGCTTGAGCCGTACGAGATGAAATTTTCATATACGGTTCTCGGAGGGGGACTCGGGTTAGTTACCTATCTCAATAAAGTATATGATTGGTTTGAGGAACGTCTTGAGATTCAGGCAATTGCGGATGATATAACTAGTAAATATGTTCCTCCTCATGTCAACATATTTTATTGTTTAGGGGGAATTACACTTACTTGTTTTCTAGTACAAGTCGCTACCGGTTTTGCTATGACTTTTTACTACCGCCCAACCGTTACAGAGGCTTTTTCCTCGGTTCAATACATAATGACCGAGGCCAACTTTGGTTGGTTAATCCGATCAGTTCATCGATGGTCAGCAAGTATGATGGTTCTAATGATGATCCTGCACGTATTTCGTGTGTATCTCACAGGTGGATTTAAAAAACCCCGCGAATTAACTTGGGTGACAGGTGTGGTTTTGGGTGTATTGACTGCATCGTTTGGTGTAACTGGTTATTCTTTGCCTTGGGATCAAATTGGTTATTGGGCAGTCAAAATTGTGACAGGTGTACCTGAAGCGATTCCGGTAATAGGATCGCCTTTAGTGGAGTTATTACGTGGAAGTGCTAGTGTGGGCCAATCCACTTTGACTCGTTTTTATAGTTTACATACCTTTGTACTGCCTCTGCTTACTGCCGTATTTATGTTAATGCACTTTCCAATGATACGTAAGCAAGGTATTTCGGGTCCTTTATAGGGAAGCCATATCATAGAGAAAGATAATTCTAATTTTCATATATCATATCGGGTAGGTTGTGGTATTTCATTGCTACAAACATGGGTTATTGTAAAATAAGACATGTCATTTGGATACTTTTCTTCAACTCCGAAGTATTTTGATACAAATAGTTGAAGTTCATTTTATGAAAGAAAATAAGGCGGATTATGGGAGTGTGTGACTTGAATTATTGATTTGGCCATGCAGATAAAGAATTGGATCTGCCACATTAGAATTCACAACCAAAGGTGTCTCCGCATCCAATCAACACGTAAGTCCCCTATCTAGGAAGGATAGGCTGGTTCACTTGAGGAGAATATTTTCTATGATCATACCCCAACCATGTCATCCATGAACAGGCTCCGTAAGATCCCATAGAGTAGAAATAGAATAAGTCATGTGACATGATCCAATTCTCTATTTATTACACTTACTTTTTTTATTATAGTATGGAAATGCATTCATTTTCTTTGCATCGATTGCGATCCGCAATACTATCGGAGTAAAAGAAGGTATCTAAAGAAGAACGTAGGCTAGACTTTTTGATTTTTTATTAGTAACAAGTAAATACTTTGTTTGGACGTAAGAAACTTGCGATATTGAGGGGATAAACACCAACTAATCAAGAGACATGAGACAATCCACAAAGCAATTGATCATGATCAAATTTGCAAGCCAACTTGGATATTGAGCATTTACCCATAAGAATAAGATTCTTTTCAATAAAATAAGTAGTTGTAGGTGCAACTTCGGAAAAGAGAATCTGATAAAGCTTTTCTTACCTAGAGTCATTGAGTCATTATATACCTTATTCTATTATGGATCTTCCACGGTCTTTTTTCTTTCATTCTTGCTCGAGCCGGATGATGAAAAATTCTCATGTCCGGTTCCTTTGGGGGATGGATCCTAAAGAATTCACCTATCCCAATAACAAAGAAACCTGACTTAAATGATCCTGTATTAAGAGCAAAATTAGCTAAAGGGATGGGACATAATTATTACGGGGAACCCGCCTGGCCCAACGATCTTTTATATATTTTTCCAGTAGTAATTCTAGGTACTATTGCATGTAATGTAGGTTTAGCGGTTCTCGAGCCGTCAATGATTGGTGAACCGGCGGATCCGTTTGCAACTCCTCTGGAAATATTACCCGAGTGGTACTTCTTTCCCGTCTTTCAAATACTCCGTACAGTACCCAATAAGTTATTGGGCGTTCTCTTAATGGTTTCTGTGCCAACGGGCTTATTGACAGTACCCTTTCTAGAGAATGTCAATAAATTCCAAAATCCATTTCGTCGCCCAGTAGCTACGACCGTTTTTTTAATCGGTACTGCAGTAGCTCTTTGGTTAGGTATTGGAGCAACATTACCCATTGAAAAATCCTTAACTTTAGGTCTTTTTTAGGGATTTTTCAGGTTGATTCATTCAACCGTGAAGTACCGTGCATAGGTATCTAGGAAATAGTTACTTCCAAGTGAATCTTCCCTAGATACCTAAAATCCATTTTATTATGATCCATTTCGCGAAAATATAGATTGTGCCAAAGATGCAAAATTGTTTTCTTTTTTCTTTTTATTCTAACTCGAAAAAGAAGAAGAGGAAAAAATTGCAATGGATTTAAAACGAGAACTTATTCTTAGGTAAATCGATTGGGAGATGCTTCTCTAGAGTGTCCCATATCTGTTTTCCATCTTCCATACGAAAACTGTCAATTCTCATAAGATCTTCTTCAGTCTTACTCAAAAGGTCCAATAGTGTATGTATATTGGCCCTTTTGAGACAATTATACGTTCTAGAAGGCAATTCTAATTGATCAATAAAAATACAATTCAATGGAATTCCTTTTTTGTTTTTCTTTAGATTAGTTAATCTTTTTTGAAAGGTTAAAAGGGGTGGAGTAAACCTGTTTTTATTTTCTTCGAAACTAGTGCCCTCTTCCTCCGCGTGTAGAAAAGGAAGAAATAAATCAATCAAATTACGAGAAGCCTCATAAAGCGCTTCCTTAGGGGTTAAACTTCCATTCGTCCATATTTCTAGAAAAAGTATCTCGTGTTTTTCATTTCCATTCCCACAAGAAAAAATACTATAATTCACATTTCGAACAGGCATGGATACAGCATCTATGGGATAACTTCCATCTTGAGAGTTCTTTCTGAGTTCCGTGTGATATCCGCGATCTCTCTTGATCTGTAACTCAATACAGAAATCAATGGGCTCTGTCAAGTTAGCTATAGGTTGTGCCGTATCAACGATCTCTACGGAAGGTGGTAAGATGATATCTTGAGCAGTTATGTATCTAGGACCTTTGACGCAAATTGATGCGTCTCTAACTCCATAGAGATTACTTCTCAATACAATTTCTTTCAAATTTAGTAAAATTTCTTGTACGGATTCTTCAATACCAGCTATTGTAGAATATTCGTGTGGCACGCTCCCAAATTTTGCACGTGTGATACATGTTCCTTCTATTTCTCCAAGTAAAGCTCTTCGCAAGGCAATACCGACGGTATCCGCTTGACCTTTTCTAAGCGGGGACAAAATGAAACGACCATAATAAAGACGCTTACTATCTACTCTTGATTCAACACACTTCCACTGTAGTGTTTGAGTGGATCCTGCTACCTCCTCTCGAACCATAATAGACTAGTATTATTATTTGATCATTGAATCGTTTATTTCTCTTGAAAGCGTTTTAATTCTTTTACAGACGTCTTTTTTTAGGAGGTCGACATCCATTATGCGGCATAGGTGTTACATCGCGTATACAACTTAATCGTACACCACTTTTAGCAATGGCTCGTAATGCGGCATCTCTTCCACTACCAGCACCCTTTACCATAACTTCTGCTCGTTGCAAACCCACTGTACGAATAGCATCTACTGCTGTTCTTTGACCAGCATAGGGTGATGCTTTTCTTGAGCTTTTGAATCCACAAGTACCCGCGGAGGACCAGAAAACCACCCGACCTTGCGGGTCTGTAACAGTTATAATGGTATTGTTGAAACTAGCTTGAACATGAATAACTCCTTTTGTTATTCTACGTGCACTTTTCCGTAAACTAAAACGCGCATTCCTACGCAAACCAATACGCACTCTCCTACGTGAACCAATTTTTGGTATAGCTTTTGTCATATTTTATTATCTCATAAATATGAGTTAGAAATAACAAAAAGAAAAAAAGATACAAAGATATCCGTTTCAGGGTAAAATATATCCTTTACTTTAATTATTAATTATTTTATTTGGAATTTGGACGTTTCCGCGGGTACTTTTTTTACTTTTTAGAAAGTAAAGTTCTTTTTCGAAAGATTACCCCTGCCTTTGTTTATGCTTCGGATTGGAACAAATGACTCTAATTCGTCCACGCCTACGAATCAGTCGACATTTTGTACAAATTTTACGAACGGAAGCTCTTATTTTCATATTTCCTTATTCCTTTCTTAAACTATGAATCTAATCTTTGGGAAAAAATAAGTCTCTTCGCTTGAATTTTGGAACTTTGAATTTATTACCCTAGAAAAAAGAAAAACCTAATCCTTTGAATCTTTGGTATCCTTCAAATCTTCGGTATCCTTCGAGTCTTCGGTACGCTTCGAATCCTTATGGGGAAGTCTATAAATTATACGTCCTTTGCTTGAATCATAACGACTTACTTCAATTTTGACCCTATCCCCCATCAGTATTCGTATAGAACTAGACCGGATCTTTCCTGAAATATAGCCCAGGATGATGGTGTCATTCTCTAGGCGAACGCGGAACATTCCGTTGGGTAGGGCTTCCGTAACTAAACCTTCGAAAGTGACTTTTGCTTCTCTCGGGTTTTTTTTTTCTCTGCTATTTTTTTTTTCTGTCATATTTTTTTTCTCCTATTTTTCTATTTTGATTTTCAAATAAAAAAAAACGTTGTATTTTTATTTGAAAAATAGGAAGTTCGAGATAGAATTCGAGTACTATAGGAGGGGCGATTACCATATATAACATAAGACTTCTCCCCCAATTCTGTTTAGTCGAGCTTCTCGATCTGTCATTATACCTCGAGAAGTAGAAAGAATAGCAATTCCCATTCCGCCCAAAACTTTAGGAATTCCTTGATAGTTGGCATAAATTCGTAAGCCGGGTCGGCTGATACGCTTTAAAAAGGTTCTAGTTCTATATATTCCTTTTCTAGTCTTTCTCTTTTGATGTCGCAAAGTTGAAACCAAGAAATATCTGTTACTTTCCTGATGTTTCCGAACACTTTCAATAAAACCCTCTCGTAGAAGTATTTTAACAATGTTTTCGGTAATATTTGTAGATACTACTCGAACTGTTCCTTTTTTATTCATGTCCGCGTTTCTTATAGAGGTTAGTAAATCAGCAATAGTGTCCTTGCCCATAAGACTCTAATTCTAGGTTCCTCCTAATTTTTCTATAATCAACATGTTTTCTTTTTTTTTCTTTTACTTTTGGATTTTAAAGCATATACGTGAGACATAATCTACTAATTTTTTCTTTGATCTATATCTCGCCTACTAGTATTTATAATACTTCAGGAGCTAATGAAACTATTTTAGTAAAATTCAATTCTCTCAATTCCTCGGCGATCGCGCCAAAAACTCGAGTTCCTTTTGGATTTCCTTTTTGATCAATGATAACCGCTGCATTGTCATCATAGCGTATTATTATACCGTCTTCGCATTTGAACTCTTTACATGTACGTACAATTACAGCTCGAATTACTTCGGATCTTTCTAGAGGCATTTGGGGCACTGCGTCTTTGATTACAGCAACAATAACATCACCAATACGAGCATATCGCTGATTACTAGCAGCTCCTATGACTCGAATACACATCAATTTTCGAGCTCCACTGTTATCTGCTACATTTAAAAGGGTCTGAGGTTGAATCATATTATTTTGATTTCAATTTGTTATTTCTATGCAAAAGGATGAAAGAAATATTGTCTTTTCAGAAAAAAAAACCTGGTTTTTTTTATCTTCAATACTCCTTTTTTGGGATGCTATATCTCTAATCGAAGAAATTGACTTCGTATGGGCATTTTACTGGCAGCTATGGAGATAGCTGCTCTAGCTACAGTTTCAGATACTCCGCCCATTTCATAAAGTATTCGACCTGGTTTAACAACGGCTACCCAATATTCGGGGGATCCCTTTCCTGAGCCCATACGTGTTTCCGTGGGTCTTAGTGTAACCGGTTTGTCGGGAAATATACGTACCCATATTTTTCCACCACGACGTGCATATCGTGTCATTGCTCTTCGTCCTGCTTCTATCTGTCTCGACGTGATCCAAGCGGGTTCAAGTGCTTGCAGAGCATATCTACCAAAACAAATACGATTGCCTCGGCAGGATTTTCCCTTCATTCTTCCTCTATGTTGTTTACGAAATCTGGTTCTTTTGGGGTTATAGTCGATGGTTCTTTCTTAGTTCCATCTCTACTGCAAAACTGGACATGAGAGTTTCTTCTCATCCAGCTCCTCGCGAATGAAATGAGAAAGCGTGCAAATTTCTCTAATTCCATAATATTTTGGAATATTATGGATAGATGCACATTAATAGATAATAGAAAAAGTTAGGGTTTTTTTAATATTGAATATTGAATTTGTTAAAATAGAAAAATATATAGTCAAGAAAGAAGATCTAGAATATATCTAGATGTGTGTGTCTATTTATCTATATTCTATATTTATAGATAATGTAATCTTTCTTAAAAAAAAATCTCCTTATTTCGACTCTTATTGAATCGCGGGAAAGTATTCTAATTCAATAAAGATTTCGCGGGCGAATATTTACTCTTTCCTGTCTTATTTGTTAATTTATAACCTTACCAAATAAGGCAATTTTTTTGGTTTGTTCCGCCATCCCACCCAATGAAGTCTTAGGATTCTTTTCAATAAAATCCTATGCAGTCATAGGTTCTGTCGTTCCCACTACTTCTCCTTTAATGGTTAGGTCTGAATCCCACAATGGAGCTTTCCAAAAATTTCTTTCCGAGTCAATTTTCTCAGTTTTATTAACCCGGGCCGCTCTTTATTTTATTATTGCTTAAAATTTCTATTTTTTGTTTCAAGTTACGATTTCAAATTCTCTGTTATTTTTATTATATTGATGCTTTATCACATTGCCTTTTATGATGTAACTCATAGACCATACATATTGGAATCCTATATCTTTCTTATTCTTCTTCCTTCTTTCTATCATCCCTCCTTTTATCCACATCCCTTTAGTTTTGCTTCACAACCTAGAATCCGTTTTCTTTTTTAGAGAAAAAATTGCAGTTGCTACAACTATATGATAGATCTACTCATTTATGATAGATGTATTTATTCATATAGTGACTGTTTCTTAGTTAGGATCTCGACAATACGAAGCAATAGGTTGGTTATTAGTTAATTTTCTATAATTACTAAGTTTTTTCTTTTTCTATTTATAGTAGGGTTCAGTCAATTTTTTTTGAATCTCCATTTTTGACTCTAAAGAAAAAACTAACGAGTCACACACTAAGCATAGCAATTATATTAAAAGATTTATCAATTTTCATTAAATCTTATAGAAAGAGGTAGAATTGCTTCTTTTTTTTCAGGGATTTCAGGAAAAATAAGGCTCTTGTCATTTTTTATTCTATCACTGAACAGAATGGGAAGACAAGGCTAGTTATTCTTCGTCTACGAATATCCAAATTTTTACACCTAATACTCCATAGATAGTTCGAATTGGATAGCAGCAATAATCAATTTTAGCGCGAATTGTTTGGAGGGGAAGTCTACCCTTTTTGATGCATTCGGCACGTGCAATTTCTTTCCCTGCGAGACGACCTGCAATTTTTACTTTTACCCCCCTTATATCTGCTTTTTTAGTTAATTCAATGGCTTTTTTCATTGCCTTTCGGAATGAAACTCTATTTTTTAATTGGAAAGCTATATATTCTGCAAGAATGTTAGGTTGTCTATAAGGTTCTTTAACTTTTTCAATAGCAATATTAAGTCTCTGGTTTACAGAATTAACTTCCTTTTGTAGATCTTTCTCTAATTCTTCGATTGCTCCTTTTTTCTTTAATAAGTTGGGGAATCCAATATGGATTATGACGTGGATCGTATCGATTTCTTTTTGAATTTCTATACGTGTAATTACTTCAGAACTTGAGCCTGAGTCCATTTTTCTATTATGTGTAATTACTTCGGAACTTGAGTCTGATTCTATTTTTCTATTCGAGCCTTTTTTCCTATTCTTTTGTATATAGTTCTTGATACAATTCCGTATTTTTTTATCTTCCTGTAGACCTTCAGAATAATTTTTTGGTTGTGCGAACCAAAAGGAATGGTGATTTTGGGTTGTACCAAGTCTGAAACCGAGTGGATTTATTTTTTGTCCCATATTTTTCTATTCTATTTTTTTTTTACTGGGAATCGAAATCTAAGATGGATCTAAAGATTATTTAGATTTCTTTACTATATTTAGTACAATTGTTATATGACACATGGTTTTTTTTATGGGACAACTACGTCCTCGAGCTCGAGGTCTTAATTTTTTCATGATAGTACTCCTACTGACTTCGGCTTTAGTGATGAATAAATTCGCTTTGTCGAAATCCCTATAATGAGTAGCATTTGCTGCTGCCGAATAAACCAACTTTAGGATGGGATAAGATGCTCGATAAGGCATGAGGTTCAGTATCATAACAGTTTCCTCGTAGTAACGCCAGCGAATCTCATCAAGAACTCTTTGTGCTTTGAAAACAGACATATGGATGCGTTTTTGTGCTTTGAAAACCCGTTCGAACTTAAGTAGACGATCGGTTGGAACTTTCCTTGCGAGTTTCCTTAGCCCACTCTTCTTCTTCTTTATCCTAGGGGTATACTTTACCAGTTTGAAACTTGTCATAAATAAGGTTATTCCCCGGGTTATTCCCCGCCTACCTTTGTTTTTTTTTATTTTGAATCTTTCTATTCTGAATTCAGTTAACGACGAGATTTAGTATCTTTTCTTGCACTTTCATAACTCGTGAAATGCCGAGTAGGCACGAATTCCCCCAATTTGCGACCTACCATAGGATTTGTTATGTAAATAGGTATATGTTCCTTTCCATTATGAATCGCGATTGTATGGCCAACCATTGCGGGTAGAATGCTAGATGCCCGGGACCACGTTACTATTGTTTCTTTCTCCTCCTTCATATTGACCTTTTCGATTTTTGCCAATAAATGATGAGCTACAAAAGGATTCGTTTTTTTTCGTGTCACAGCTGATTACTCCTTTTTTCCATTTTAAAGAGTGGCATTCTATGTCCAATATCTCGATCGAAGTATGGAGGTCAGAATAAATAGAATAATGATGAATGGAAAAAAGAGAAAAATCCTTTAGCTGGATAAGGGGCGGATGTAGCCAAGTGGATCAAGGCAGTGGATTGTGAATCCACCATGCGCGGGTTCAATTCCCGTCGTTCGCCCATCGCATTATTGCAAATTCCAAAAATGCAATTTTCCATATTCCTAGTTACGTATTTACTTACGGCGACGAAGAATAAAACTATCACTATATTTTTTCCTTTTCCTAGTTCTTCTTCCAAGCGCAGGATAACCCCAAGGGGTTGTGGGTTTTTTTCTACCAATGGGGGCTTTCCCTTCACCGCCCCCATGGGGGTGGTCCACAGGGTTCATAACTACCCCTCTTACTACGGGGCGTTTACCTAGCCAACACTTAGATCCGGCTCTACCCAAACTTTTTTGGTTCACCCCAACATTACCCACTTGTCCGACTGTTGCTAAGCAATTTTGGGATACCAAACGGACCTCCCCAGATGGTAATCTTAAAGTGGCCGATTTACCCTCTTTTGCAATCAGTTTCGCTACAGCACCTGCTGCTCTAGCTAATTGCCCACCCCTTCCACGTGTGATTTCTATGTTATGTATGGCCGTGCCTAAGGGCATATCGGTTGAAGTAGATTCTTCTTTTCTCTCAAAAAACCCCTTCCCAAACTGTACAAGCTTCTTCCAAAGCATACAGCTTTCTAGATGTATATGACGATCTCTAGACAGATGGATCTTATATGAATCGTATGATGAAGTACCACATGAGTGGATATATAGGAAAGGAATCCAAATCTGCCGAATCGCTCATGTTATGATCTTCTACATCCTAGGTCTCCGCGTTCCGTCATCTGGCTTATGTTCTTCATGTAGCATTCAGATCGAATGACTCTATGAAATTACGTCGATACTTCCACATATTATGGGTAACGTAGGAGACATCCCTATTTTCCCCGGGGGGTCTTAATTACCACTGCTTAGCTTTCAATTCGCCTCTGACCATCAAATTAAATGTGAATAACCCGTCCTCCTCTCTTTGAAACAAGGGGCGCTTCCGGTTCTGTGCGTGCTTCAAACAATTTTGTCTTCTCCATATTACCATATCTCTAGAGTCAATAATTTTCTATGAGGAACTACTGAACTCAATCACTTGCTGCCGTTACTCAACAGTTTTCTGTTGAGGTCTATCCCGTAGAGGTAGTCAAATTGGATCAGTGATCGATTTCTAGGTTTCGTCGTAAACCTAATTGGTTACTTCCAATTACGTAAATCAATAGTTCAAACCGCACTCAAAGGTAGGGCATTTCCCATTGATATAGGAACTTTTGTACCAGAAACAATAGTATCTCCAATTATAGCCCCTCTGGGATGTAAAATATATCTCTTCTCACCATCCCCATAGTGTATGAGACAAATGTATGCATTTCGATTAGGGTCGTATTCTATGGTTACGATTCTACCAGATATGTCTTTTTGATTCCGTCGAAAATCGATTTTACGGTATAGGCGCTTATGACCTCCCCCTCTATGCCTTGCGGTAATGATTCCTCTGGAATTACGACCTTTACCACAACGGTGCCGTCCATGGATCAAATTATTTCGTGGATTGGATTTCACTTGCCTGTCTACGGTTCCCTTGCGTGTGCTCGGGATAGGTGTTTTGTATAAATGTTTCGCCGTATTATTAAGTATTCTCCTTTAGTTTTTTTCTCTATCTAGAAGTGGAATAGAATAACCCGGTTGAAGGGTAATGATCATACGTCTGTAATGCATTGTATGTCCCAGAATAGGTCCCATTCTTCTACCCTTTCCGGGTAGTCGATGGCTATTCACAGCTACTACCTTAACACCAAAGAAGAGTTCGACCCAATGCTTTATTTCTGTCTTAGTGAATCCCGATTCGACATTAAAAGTATATTGATTCTTTCCCAATAAACGAAGACTTTTTTCTGTAAATACTGCGTATTTGATTCCATCCATAAATCGACTTTCCCTCCTATGCTCTGAGTTCCAGTATCGATAAGAATTCGAGTTCTTATTGTTCTTATGTTATGGTATGAATATACCATACCAATTCGTTATGTATGGATGATGGATGAGATTCCATGGATAGAGAGCCAGTTCCAATAGACTTATGGAACGTTCCCGTTCGCGTGCATCCAGCAGGAATTGAACCCGCAAATTTACCAATTATGAGTTGGGCGCTTTAACCATTCAGCCATGGATGCTTAACAGGGATCATCGTACATCGTAAATAACCAATTTTCATATAGAAAGACATATCATAGAAAAATGAAATCGAAAATATTCGGAGATGGCAAATATTCGGAGATGACTATGAAAACACCTCTCTGGATCCTCGAATTGAAAGAGAGATTGAGAGGGATCAAGAATCCTAATTCTCGCTATTTGGAATGGATCCAATTCTATTGAGTCTGACTCATAGTGATCATTTCTCTTTAGCAAAGAATGACCTTGGTTATCAAAGGATTGAACAACCGGGATCCATTTACTTATGATACCTAGTTGACATTGATAACAAGGATCTAATGAATTATGAGTTTAATAGATCCTCTTTAGCAGAAAGACGTATATTCCTTGCTCATTATCAGACAATCACTTATTCCCAAACCTCGTGTGGGGCTAATCGTTTTCATTTACCATCTCATGGAAAACCCTTTTCGTTCCGCTTAGCCCTATCGGGTATTTTAGTGATAGGTTCTATAGGAACTGGACGATCCTATTTGGTCAAATACCTAACGAAAAATTCCTATTTTCCTTTCATTAAGGTACGAGGGCTTCTTATTCCACAAGAACGAAAGCACCTTTTCATTCTTTCATATACTAGGGGTTTTTACTTGGAAAAGACAATGTTCCATACTAAAGGATTCGGGTCCATAACCACGAGTTCCAGTGCACTAGATCTTGTAGCACTTAGCAACGAGGCCCTATCCATTAGTATTCCACATAAGAAATCCATTATAGAAACTAATACAATTAGATTGGCTCTTCATAGACAAACTTGGGGTTTGCGAGCCAAGGTAAGACCGGCTCGGGATCATGGGACCCTTTTCTATCAGATAGGAGGGGCTCTTGTACAAAATAGACTTCTAAGTAATAACCCCATAGAATCTATCTATATAAAGATAAAGAGGCAATCGTGTCAGGAAGCGGGTTTTTCTTTGGCCAAAGGGTACTTCGAACTTGGAACGAGCATGAAGAGATTAACGAGACTTCTTTCTCTTTTGAGTTTTTATGGCGGACCGGTCGCGCAAGATCTTTGGTCTTCCCCCGGAACCGATGAAAAAAAGTGGGTCGCTTCTTATGGACTCGCTCAGAATGATTCTTCTCTATCTATAGTTCATGGCCTATTAGAAGTAGAAGGTGCTCTGGTGCAATCCTTACCGACAGAAAAAGATTGCAGTCAGGTTGATAATAATCGAGTGCCATTACTTCGTCGGTCCGAACCAAGGAATCCGTTAGAAATGTTTTGAAATGGATATTGTTCTCTCTTTGATCAGGGATTGCTATATGAAAAGAAGTGGAGTTTGAAAAAGGGAACGGAATGGTCAAACCGGAACTGCTAGAGGAACGAATTTTCAATAGCATAACTTGGGCTCCTAGAATATGGCGCCCTTGGGACAATCTATTTGATTGCAGGGTTTTGTTCCGAAGCAAAGATATCCGCGGAGGCCGGTTCGTTCGTCCTATTCTGATATTCAGGACCAAGAGGTACTGGATTCTCTTTCGGATAGGCCCTGAAAGGAGAAGAAAGGCTGAAATGCCAACGGACCTCTGTCTATTCTCTAATTCACCCGATCCGATAGTACCCGTTTTTGGAACGTCCAGTGCCAAAGTCACTGAATGGGTAAGTCACCAATCCAATCCCTTTGACAAATCGGGTGTCATATTAGATATCATATTCTATATATATAGAAATATCATAGAATAGACATATAGAA